AATAACGAAATGCTATGGTTCTTACATATGATTTATGAATTTACTCAGAAGGAATTCGTTGAGATTATGCACTTTTTTTCTGATTCATTCTATACTTATACTATAAAAATAGAATATAAAATAAAAATAACATAAATAAAAATAAAGTGCAGCCGGTTGGGTCCAACCTATTCTTGAAATATACAACTCGCACACACTCCCTTTCCAAAATAAATCAATACACCAAGCACTACACTTAGATTTATTGGATTTGTTGCTAAAATATCGGTATTAAACCCGAAACTCCCGGCGGATGGCCAACGGCCTAAGGAAACGAAGGAATCGGTTACATTTTGCATACGCTCTCCTCTTATAGATAGGACTAACAAAGAACAGAGCTCTTTTTGTATCACTGGGCTCGCCCTTTTTTTTTTATCGATTTCTTTTTTTTCTTAATTTCCCATTTTTTATGGGAGTAGATTAAATTTAGTTATTGAATTTGAGAATTACAAAATTTCTTATTTTTTTTCTTTTTTTGAAGTTTCCGATAAGATACTTATTAAGTTAGGTACTAAGGTCTCGTGTCAATTGCAAAATATCCCCTTTGTTCAAACACTTCTTAAAAGAAAAGTAAAAATTCCATCGTATTAAACTAAGGACGGGAAGGAAAAAAGCGAGCGAATCCACTAATTCCTCATTCTCAAATCAGTCCTTCCCGGGGTATTGTTGCAACAAATACATAATTGTAGGAGTAAAGTATTGATATAATTCACAAAAGCAAACGGCAACGAGTTAATAAAATAAGAAAAAAGTATGTTATGTACTTTTTTACATTTTCATTCGAGTTTTAAATTAAACAAAAGGATTCGCAAATAAAAGCGCTAGTGCCACGACCAGTCCATAAATTGTTAAAGCTTCCATAAAAGCTAGACTAAGCAATAAAGTACCTCGTATTTTTCCTTCTGCTTCTGGTTGTCTCGCAATACCTTCTACGGCTTGGCCTGCAGCAGTACCTTGACCAACTCCAGGTCCAATAGAAGCAAGCCCTACGGCCAATCCAGCAGCAATAACGGAAGCGGCAGAAATCAGTGGATTCATGATGATAGGTTCCTCGCACCAAAAAAAAAATGGTTAATGATACAATCAACCAATGAATTATTATTTATTTGATCACTAAAATCTATCGAGTCAAAGTAACTAAAACTTCGAATATAAAAAATAATATAATATAGATTCGATAGGGATAACCCCTATATAACTAGTATATATCTAATATCACATATACATTTGTTTCTTTCATAACGTAAACCGCCCGCATTTTATATTGAATTGGATTCTAGTTGAATTGGATTGTAGAATAATTCTTCGAAAGATATACAGGGGCTGTGGCTGGGCTTATAGGCATTCCATATATCTAGTGTGACACCCCTAACCCATCCACCATTTCGTAATATCGTCTATCTTTCCTCCTACAACTCTAGTCGTATATATATATGTATTTCTATCTATTATGTTCCTCAACCAAGAACCAAGTAAATTATATGCATTGCCTCAATTAGGATAAGCTAAAAAAAAAAAAAGACTATTTCGAAAACTAATCAATGATGACCCTCCATGGATTCCCCTATATAAGCCGCAGCTAAAGTTGCAAAAATAAGAGCTTGAATACCACTTGTAAATAATCCAAGAAACATGACAGGTATAGGAACTACTAAAGGTACTAAAGAAACAAGAACAACAACTACTAATTCATCAGCCAATATATTCCCGAAAAGTCGAAAACTAAGAGATAAAGGTTTTGTGAAATCTTCTAGGATGTTAATTGGTAAAAGGATTGGAGTTGGTTGAATGTATTTTCCGAAATAGCCCAATCCTTTTTTGGTAAGACCCGCATAAAAATATGCCACTGACGTGAGTAAAGCTAAAGCAACAGTAGTATTTATATCATTCGTGGGGGCGGCTAACTCCCCATGAGGTAACTGTATGATTTTCCAAGGTAAAAGAGCACCTGACCAATTAGAAACAAAAATAAATAGGAACATAGTTCCAATAAAGGGAACCCAAGGACCATATTCTTCTCCAATCTGAGTTTTGCTCAAGTCTCGAATAAATTCAAGGACATATTCGAAGAAATTCTGACCGTCGGTTGGAATGGTTTGTGGATTCCGAACAGCTAGGATGACTGAACCTAATAAGATAGCAATTACGACCCAAGAAGTGATAAGTACTTGGGCATGAATTTGTAAACCTCCTATTTGCCAATATAAATGTTGGCCTACTTCTACACCTGATATATCGTATAACCCTTTGAGTGTTTTAATGGAACATGGTATAACATTCATATTGTCCTCTGGCAGAAATCGAACTTCAAAAAAAAGAATTATTTTGATTCAACCATCTCTTTCTCAACTCATCCGCTTTCATCATTAATCATATATTTAGGATACCAAGAAATCACATAACATAATAGCAATAATATCCCATTTTATCTCTTTTTAAAATAAAAATTCAAGACAAGAATAGTAACCGATCCAATAAAATAAATTAAAATAATTAACTAATCTTATTATTCTTAATCATAACATAATCATAATCAACGACTTCTTATATAGCTAGAACGACCCTCACAAATTGCGGATACTAATTTGTTAAGAATCAATCGGATTGAAGCTATAGCATCATCGTTGGCTGGAATCGAAATATCTGCGAGATCTGGGTCGCAATTTGTATCGATTAAACAAATCGTCGGAATTCCCAAAATGACACATTCTCGAAGAGCCGTATATTCTTCTTGCTGATCGACGATGATTACAATATCGGGCAACCCCATCATATATTTGATCCCACCCAGATATGTTTGCAAAGTAGATAATTTTCTCTTCAACATTGCTGCATCTCTTTTAGGGAGACGGTTGAGTTTCCCCATCTTTTGTTCTGCTCTTAAGTCTCTGAACTTATGAAGTCTCGTTTCCGTAGTGGACCAATTCGTTAACATACCACCGAGCCATTTTCTATTAACATAATGACATCGAGCCCTTATTGCAGCTGATGCTACTAAATCTGCTGCTTTATTTTTGGTACCAACGATTAAGAAGTTTTTTCCTCGACTTGCTGCATCAAAAACTAAATCACAGGCTTCTGATAAAAAACGAGCAGTTCTAGTAAGATTTATAATATGAATACCTTTACGCTTTGCAGAGATATAAGGGGCCATTCTAGGATTCCATTTCTTAGTACCATGACCAAAATGAACTCCTGCTTTCATCATCTCTTCCAAATGGATGTTCCAATATCTTCTTGTCATTTTTCCCACGCTTTCTCTTTTTTTTTTATAAATAAATAATTGTTCCTACGGAACTTTCTACCGGGATTGACCGTCGATACACAGCCCAAACCATTAATTTTGATTATTACTTACTCAATTTTATTTATTACCAAATCAATAACTAGAAAATAACTAGAAAGTAATTTAAAGAATAAATCTCTCCTTAGGAATTATGAATTCGCGTAAATAATTTTTCTGGTGTGTCATGGAAATTGCTTGGGGCGCAAGAACAAAAAAATTCTCTATGGTGTAACAAAATATCTCTCATTTCCAACTCGAATAGATTTTTCTTTTTGATTTCCAAATGAATGTTTTTGTCTTGCCTTGAACGGTGCACTAATTTTTTGAATCCCGTACCGACAGGGATAATACCCCCCAGAACAACATTTTCTTTCAGACCCTTCAACCAATCAATACGACCCCGTAGAGCAGCTTTTGCTAAAACTCTAGCAGTTTCTTGAAAACTTGCTTCGGATATGAAACTTTGAGTATTCAGAGATGCCCTCGTTATTCCCAATAAAATTGCCCGATAACAGATCGCTTCGTCTAAAACACGCCCTGCTCGTTCCGCTCGCAACAATCCGATTAATTCTCCAGGTAAAAAAACATTAGACATTCCATCTTCTGAAACCAACACTTTTGATGTTACTTGCCGTACAATAATCTCTATATGTCTATTATGGATCTGTACCCCCTGGGATCGATAAACCTTTTGGATCTTATTAACCAAAGAGATACGACTTTGGGCTATGGTTAGCTCAGCTCCAATTAAGAATCCCCAAGGAATTCCAAGAATTCTTGGTATACGCTCGTTCCAACCTTCAACTCTCCTTTCAAGGTTCATCGATATTGAACCAATCGAGCGAACTTCTAAGATTTGTTCCACTTTTGGAAGACCTTGCGTTATGTCACCAGATCGGGATTTTTCATATATAAATGTAACTAATGTATCTCCTTCAAAAAGGGTTTCTCCATAATGTCCATGAACAGTCGCCCCTGGAGTGGCCAAATAGGGCTTAGCAGATCTTATAATTAAGGAGTCAACATGAACAATTAAAATTTGACCAGATTTTTTTATGCGTGGTCCATATTTAAATAGACATATATTTTCACAAATAAATTGTCCAATGCTAATTATTGTGGATGTCTCTTCACAATAATTGTAATGTGGAAAGCACCAATTCAAATGGAATGGATTCAAAATGATGTTATTGCACGGACCAGGATTATAAATCCTCCTATTTTCATCTATTAAACAGTATTTAAGTACTTCAAGTACTTGGAAAGTCTGTTTAAAATTGTCAAGTAGCCAATATTTGTTTAACAAGATCTGATTATGAGTTATTAAATGGTAAGATGAATAAAAGTTCACTATTTTAGGTACAATAGTACCTAAGGGACCCAACAAATCCCTAATTGGAGTTATAGGATTTGACTCTTTTGCCACATTGTTATATTTCGAACCGTTGAATGGACCAACTCGAAAACAATTGAATGATGACAAAATTATCAAAGATTGGCATTCCTTATTTCGATTCAACAACGTACCGACAGTTTCTTGATGCTGGGTAACTAATGGAATCTTCCCTTTGGAATAAAAAGGATTGATATTGGTGCGATCTAATCCATTATCGGGAATCAATCCTGAACCCGCCGTATCATACCTTTTTACAGTATATGAAATAGTAGACTTGAC